CCTTTCATCTCCTACTACGGGTGGAGTGACAGCTAGTTTTGGTATGTTGGGAGATATCATTATTGCCGAACCAAAAGCCTACGTTGCATTTGCGGGTAAAAGAGTAATTGAACAAACATTGAATAAGACAGTACCCGGGGTTGCACAAGCGGCTGAATATTTATTCCATAAGGGCTTATTCGATCCAATCGTACCACGTAATCCTTTAAAAGGCGTTCTGCGTGAGTTATTTCAGCTCCATGCTTTCTTTCCTTTGAATCGAAAAATGAAATCAAAAATGAAATCAAGGAGAGCCCTATATCCTTAATTTGATTCTTAATTTCATATTTAATAAATTATTTCATTTAATTTCATTTAAAAAATTAAAAATTGGATTATTTGTTCTGTGGTAACCAAGTAGTTATTTAGTTTGTAGGAAGCAAAGTCAAAATTCCAAGAATGGATTTTTCTTTGGTAACATAGGATTAAATTGGAAAAAGAATCATGAGCCCTGATTCCTAATCAGGAAATCTCTATCAAACAAAATAAAAAGAGCGAATTCTATCTCTTTCTTCCGTGAAATTGGGCAAGGGGGTCCTACATCTTTCTATATCCCTCAAGAATGCCCAGTTTGACTAAGAATCCCTTTTGTCGGATCGTATTATAACGAATTTTTCGCGAAGGGAAAAACTAAAAAAAAAATGAAAAATAATAAAAAAAGAACATAATAAAAAAACGTGAATTATCATACATATATTGCATGTAGAAAGATGAATAAGCCTATTTATTTACTTCTTTTTTTTTATTTACATATTTACACTTTTGATTTACATTAATTATATTATATATACGTACTTAGTATATTCTAGTCTATTATATACTTTATAGACTTATAATATTTTCTTTTTCTTTCTTTAATATATATTAAAGAAAATATTAGTATATAGACTCTTATATTATAGATTCCTTATTATATCTTAGTATATATACATAATATACTCTTACATTATATAATATACCCTTTATTAGTGTATATACTCACTTAGGTATACTTAGTATAATAGTATAATTATATATGAATTATAAGATATCTTTATAACAGGTTAAAAGATTAATATAACAATAAATAACAGGTACAAATATTAAATCGAGGTACCCATTCTATGACAACTCTCAACAACCTACCCTCTATTTTTGTGCCTTTAGTGGGCTTAGTTTTTCCGGCAATTGCAATGGTTTCTTTATCTCTTCATGTTCAAAAAAACAAAATTTTTTAAATAAGATGGGCAAAATCTTATCTATTTTTTTTTCAAGACTTACGTGGATCATAGCACGGATATCTATTTAGTAGAATATGGTATAACGCGTGGCTTCTTCCGAGCATAAGCTCGTATGCATGTGTAAACATGATATATGAGTAACTGAATTAGAGCTATTTTCAAATGGATTGGTATCGGGATTAATTTCTTAAATGTAAAGTCAATATATGTATGTGGATATCTATAAGAAATCATATGAAAGGGATGTTCTTATTTTAGTTTAGATCTAGGCAATTCGATGAATTACTCTACTCCTAAAGGTTCACATCATAACAGTGCTGGTTGATGAGGGTTACTTCGGAAACAAAAAAATGAAAGTCAATTTTTTTTGGTTATTCCCAAATTCCAATAAAATGCAACTAGATCTAGTATAGTATGAGTTGGCGATCAGACCGTATATGGATAGAACTTATAGCGGGGTCTCGAAAAACGAGTAATTTCTGCTGGGCCTTTATCCTTTTTTTAGGTTCATTAGGATTTTTATTGGTTGGAACTTCCAGTTATTTTGGTAGGACTGTTATATCTTTAGTTCCCTCTCAGCAAATCATTTTTTTTCCACAAGGGATCGTGATGTCTTTCTACGGAATCGCAGGTCTTTTTATTAGTTCCTATTTGTGGTGCACAATTTCGTGGAATGTAGGTAGTGGTTATGATCGATTCGACATAAAAGAAGGAATAGTGTGTATTTTTCGTTGGGGATTTCCTGGAAAAAATCGTCGCATCTTCCTCCGATTCCTTATGAAAGACATTCAGTCCATCAGAATAGAAGTTAAAGAGGGTATTTATGCTCGTCGTGCCCTTTATATGGAAATCAGAGGCCAGGGGTCCATTCCCTTGACTCGTACTGATGAGAATTTGACTCTACGAGAAATTGAGCAAAAAGCTGCCGAATTGGCCTATTTCTTGCGTGTACCAATTGAAGTATTTTGAAACAAGAACTGAAGAATGACTGCTTTCTTATTCTTAAACTGAAGAATGCCCGCTTTTTTAGCTAGAGGGAAAAAACGAAAACTCAAGAATTCTCTTTTTTTCGATAGCATAACTTAACTGAAGTTTCTTCAGAACGCTCATTCGAGCTAAACGCAAACGAACACGGAACAATCATAAAACGAAATTTTTTTTTTTTTTTTTCGAATTTGAAGTGGACTCTTTCTTATTGTATTTCGGTATTGTTTTTCTGTATTCTTTCTAAATTCATAACCACTTTACTGAATCACAAATAAAAAATAGGGAATAGATTCATGGGCTCTATAACTTTTAATGTAATAGATTTTAATGTAATAGAACCGATGTTTGATAGAAATAGAAAATAGAAATAGTAGTATATAATATAGTAGTATCGAGTCGACAAATGAGGTGAGTTCATTTAAAAATTCCCAGACGAAAAAATGGCAAAAAAGAAAGCATCCACTTCCCTTATATACCTTTCATTTATAGTATTTTTGCCTTGGTGGATCTCTCTCTCATTTAATAAAAGTCTGGAATCTTGGGTTACTAATTGGTGGCATACTAGACACTCCGAAATTTTTTTGAATGATATTCAAGAAAAAAGTATTCTAAAAAAATTCATAGAATTAGAAGAACTCTCGCTCTTGGACGAAATGATAAAGGAATACCCGGAAACACATTTACCAAAGCCTCACCGCGGAATCTACAAAGAAACGATCCAATTGATCAAGATGCACAATGAGAATCGTATGAATACGGTTTTTCATTTCTCGACAAATATAATATCTTTCGTTATTCTAAGTGGTTATTCTATTCTAGGTAATGAAGAACTTGTTATTCTTAACTCTTGGGTTCAAGAATTCCTATATAACTTAAGCGACACAATAAAAGCTTTTTCTATTCTTTTATTAACTGATTTATGTATAGGATTCCATTCGCCACGCGGTTGGGAACTAATGATTGGCTCTGTCTACAAAGATTTTGGGTTTGCTCATAATGATCAAATTATATCAGGTCTTGTTTCTACGTTTCCAGTCATTTTAGATACAATTTTTAAATATTGGATCTTTCGCTATTTAAATCGTGTATCTCCGTCACTTGTAGTCATTTATCATTCAATGAATGACTGAAAAATGATAGACCGATTCAATTATAATGTTTGTTACTTTGTACATAAGCAACTTATTCAAAACTGTACTTATTCTTTCTACCCATATGGGGGCTTCCTTCAATGTTCCAGTAAAATTATTTCAGTAAATAGCAGAATCATAGATAGGGAACTATACTAGCGACTTATCTAATTTTATTGTAGAAATTTTCGGGATCAATGATTGGACCATGCAAACTAGAAATAACTTTTCTTGGATAAAGGAAGAGATTACTCGATCTATTTCCGTCTCGCTCATGATATATATAATAACCCGGGCACCCATTTCAAATGCATATCCCATTTTTGCGCAGCAGGGTTATGAAAATCCACGAGAAGCGACCGGCCGTATTGTATGTGCCAATTGCCATTTAGCCAATAAGCCCGTGGATATCGAGGTTCCACAAGCGGTACTTCCTGATACTGTATTTGAAGCAGTTGTTCGAATTCCTTATGATCTGCAACTGAAACAAGTTCTTGCTAATGGTAAAAAAGGAGCGTTGAACGTAGGGGCTGTTCTTATTTTACCTGAGGGGTTTGAATTAGCCCCTCCCGATCGTATTTCGCCCGAGATTAAAGAAAAGATAGGCAATCTATCTTTTCAGAGCTATCGTCCCACTAAAAAAAATATTCTTGTGATAGGTCCTGTTCCTGGTCAGAAATATAGTGAAATCACCTTTCCTATTCTTTCTCCGGACCCCGCTACTAAGAAAGATGTGCACTTCTTAAAATATCCCATATACGTAGGCGGCAACAGGGGACGGGGTCAGATTTATCCCGACGGAAGCAAGAGTAACAATAATGTTTATAATGCTACAGCGTCGGGTATAGTAAGCAAAATCATACGAAAAGAAAAAGGGGGATACGAAATTACCATAGTGGATGCATCGGATGGACGTCAAGCGGTTGATATTATCCCTCCAGGACCAGAACTTCTTGTTTCAGAGGGAGAATCTATCAAACTTGATCAACCAGTAACGAGCAATCCTAATGTGGGTGGATTTGGTCAGGGGGATGCGGAAATAGTACTTCAAGATCCATTACGTGTCCAAGGACTTTTGCTCTTCTTGGCATCTGTTATTTTGGCACAAATATTTTTGGTTCTTAAAAAGAAACAGTTTGAGAAGGTTCAATTGTCCGAAATGAATTTCTAGATACGCAGATTTATCAACACCAAGCTCTAAAAAGAAGCCAATTTTTGTTGGCTATTATTATTATGTTATGTAATTATGGATGATCAAAAAAATTCTGAAAAGCCTCTTTTTTTTTTCTACCCGCGTTCGGGAATTGAATTACTTGTACCGCACTCCTAGTATGTATACTGTGAAGAAGACTATTTGAGTTTACTCCCCCCTTCTTTATTTCTTTGTTTTTTCAATCCAAATGGAAGCGGTATGATTATGTCAATATTGTCAGATTTCAATGTCATAGAATGAATCAATATTTTTCTATTCGATTGGATACTAACAATTAAGAGATAAATAAGCGTAGAATAGAAACCAAAGTATAAAAGAAATGAGAGGACCAAAAGATTCCAGGAGGGATTATTCGTCTTCCTAGTCTTTGACACAAGCAAAGGGCTGGGGACAATTCCTTTTCTTGTGTCG